TTTCATGAATCTAAGTGGAATAAGCAAAGTGGATTCCTTGTTGGTTAGTCGAGTTCCAATGAAAACCACACAATTGAAGGAAATGTCCGAATTTGCTATTTAGAAAATCAATAAACTAAGGTTTTGTCGTTCTAGATATCGGATTCAACGGAAACAATTACAGCAGTAGGGGGGGGGGAATCAAAAAACAAGTCGAGCAAAATTATACAAAGTTATATACAAGTTGCTACCCCCCCCCTTTAGTCTTTCTTTAATTGAATTTCGTTTGATTAGACGGAAGTTACTTAAAAACTTCCGCTTTCTTTAAAAGATTCTGAACAGTTCCTGTGGGTTGAGCACCTTTTTCAAGGAAATATAGAATAAGAGGAACGTTTAAATAAGTTTGATTCTTCATTGGATCATAAAACCCCACTTTTCTAAGATCTTTTCCTTCTCTTCGGGATCGAACATCAATTGCAACGATTCGATAGACGGCTCATTGGGATAGATGTAGATGACCAACACCCCCCCTAGAACCGTATAGGAAGTTTTCTCCTCGTACGGCTCGAGAAAAATGATTTGTTTTGAAGTTTTGTCTATGTATGCAATTCTAATAAATTAAATAACAAATGGGCCTAGAAAATCAATTAGACTCTAATTTCAGTCTTTTTTCCTTCCTGAAAATGAAAAAAGAAACCATTCGTACTCATAACTCAAGTTGCATAACTCTCAAATAGCTCAAAGGAAAAATCTTTAGTCACTTTCATTTATTGAGTGGTCTTTAACCCCTTTAGTTTTGTTTGTCTTTTGTCTCGTTTCAAATTCTATTTGGATTCTTTAGTCTGATCCAATTAGTGAGACTATCGAGACAATTAAAAAGGTCTTTCCTTGTTCTTAGATCCTTTATCCTTATTTTAAATCATTGGGTTTAGACATTACTTCGGTGCTTCTTAATCCTTTCAAAGTGGCAGCAACATACCCCTTTTTTGATTTCTTTCTATCAAAGAATCCTACGGACAGTTGATTCACGTGTGATACACTTTGAATCGAAAAAGTTTGCTAAATTCTAACAAGTCTTGCTTTTGAATTGGAAACTTGCTCGAATTGGATCCTTTCGATTTCTATATATGGAAGATACGTTTACGAAGTTGTTCCGATTAATTGGCATTAACCCTAGATCCTTGCCCCCGAGAAATGAATTAATCCTTTCTACTCGAGCTTCATCGTGGACTATTTACAACCCAACAAAAAATCGAGTGTAACAGAACAAACAATGTCGAGCCAAGAGCACTCTCATCCTTAGATAAATTGAAAATGGTGGATGGAAAAATCCACAACGGATCATGTCCTTCAAGTCGCACGTTGCTTTCTACCACATCGTTTCAAACGAAGTTTTACCATAATATTCCTCTAATTTGGAACCGGTATGGAATTGATTCAATTATGGAATCATGAATAGTCATTGGTTCAGTTGTACATAGACATCGTAATCTAGGCTTTTTCTTCTATATATGATAATATGAAACGATTTTTCTGAAAAAGTCTTAGCAAGACAGCATCTTTCATATACATAAATAATATATAGATAATAGCAAGAAATCAAAATATATAAACAAATAACTTTTTGAATCTGCATCTTCAAGTGACTCAACAGGATAGATTAAACGATTTCCTACTTTTTAAGTACCAAATAAAGATTCCACTTACAAGCAATCATTAAAAATATTTAATAAAAATAGTTCTAATTGAAATTGAAAAAGTTTCCTATTTAGACATCATTATTTAATTTGAAGAAAATTGGACAATAAGCATGACGTTTGATCTTCATAGGAAGATAAGTCTTTCTTTTTGAATTGACTCATCACTGATTTCATTTTAAATAGATAAAAGAAAAGAAAAACAAAATCCAATTTTTTTTCATGAGATGGATAAAAAAATGATCTAAATTAAGATTTGAATCTTTATTCTTTTCGTCTGATTACGAAAATAAAAAAAAATAAGGAGGGTTTTTCGTATCTATCAGATAGACTGAAGAGTTGTCACTGTTATAGATATTCTATAATATAGAATTTAAATAATTGAAGGTATCAAAAATCTTTTTCACAAAAACCGAAAAATTATTGTCATTGAAATAGAACGATACATACCATATAAGCGAAACATTTCCTCATTTTATATATTTTAGATGATATATATTTATAGATTTTGTTTAACATGGGATTAAGTAATATTTCACAATAATCGACTCTTATCATAAAGTGAATAAAAGGGTGATAGGGGAAATCACCCCTGCCTCAATTGTTCTGTAGATTTCCAATTTTTACTTAGAGCCAAATACGAAATACCTAAATAAAATGAGATTCAAAGAAAATATATCGGCTCCATAACATATTTCTATATGATATGTAACTTGATCATTTGTTAATGAGATTCGAACAGACACAGATATTAAAATGAATACGGATTTACTCCTATCCACTGACCTACTTCTTTCTATAGTCATAATGGAGCATAAAAAAATGGATATGTACTGGGACGGAAGGATTCGAACCTCCGAATGGCGGGACCAAAACCCGTTGCCTTACCACTTGGCCACGCCCCATTTCAATTTCTAATCTACACTAAGAAACAATAATATTGGTATTGGTTGTTTGTCAACTCCAGTCCAAATATCTATATATCTATAGAATAGATTGGTACTAGGATTTTGATACATATAGATATAGAATTCAACTTAATTTATTGATCATTACATAGAATTCAATTAAGATATTGTATGAAAGTATGATTTCTTCTATTCTCCTTTGAGAATTGGAGGATTTTTGATTGGGTGGGTTCAAAGAAAAAGAAGGATTTTTTGTCTACCTTACTTACTTTCTTCCTTGTTCCTTATATCAAAAACTCAATCAAAATGCAATTATCTCCAAGAACAAAATGTCTGTTATGCTTAATATCGTTAGTTTGATCTGTATTAATTCTGCCCTTTATTCGAGTAGTTTTTTCTTCGGCAAATTGCCTGAAGCGTATGCTTTTTTGAATCCAATCGTAGATGTTATGCCAGTCATACCTGTGCTTTTTTTTCTCTTAGCTTTTGTTTGGCAAGCTGCTGTAAGTTTTCGATGAGATCCTAAATAATAATATCTTAGAAAATAGAATAATATGTTAGAAAATGCATGATTTCTTCAAGAAAAATTCTAACAATTGAGAAAATCAGATAAGTTTTAGAGTATGAATCCTAGATTAGCACACTGAAATTCTTGGATAGTCGCCATAAATCCGGCTTACCCCCATTTCCTCATTTTTGACCCCCTTTCCAGTGAAAGACCCTAACCCCATTAGGGTCTCCCACAATATCGAATTTGGATATGAAAGAACTTTTTGATAATGAAAAACAAATGAATTTGTGACAATTCATGAAAAAAAACCTGATTTCGTGGTGTCAAAATAGGATATGTGGTAGAAAAATGGAAGATCTATTCTCTTTTTTTTTCCAAAAAATCATCTTGGAGATTGTGTAATGCTTACTCTGAAACTCTTCGTTTATACCGTAGTGATATTTTTTGTTTCTCTCTTTATCTTTGGATTCCTATCTAATGATCCGGGGCGTAATCCTGGACGTGAAGAATAAAATCCAAAGGGTTTTCCTTGGGAAATTTTCAAATTTTCTTAGGATTTTATCTATTCCACACGCTTAACTAAGATTTTCAAAATTGAAAAATAAAATAAAGCAAGTCATTAACGGAAACGGAAAGAGAGGGATTCGAACCCTCGGTACAAATAACTCGTACAACGGATTAGCAATCCGACGCTTTAGTCCACTCAGCCATCTCTCCCAATTGCAAAAGATAATTACTACATTACACATAATGTAAGGAGTCTTTCTCTCTCTTTTTTCTCTATTCTAAACTAAAAGAGGGCTCGAGCCCGCCACTAATCGAACTAAAGAAAAATAAGGAAGACCTCCTTGTGTTGATTTTGTTCGAAAGGCCCTTGTTATTCTGATGGCCTGGCCTGGTCAGTACCTAGCCGGGCCTTTTTTTTTTGTTCTAACGAATTATAGATAAATAATGATTTATCTGATATCTGATTTGAAAACACAAATATTTGTTTTTTTTATTATATTATTATAATTATATTCAATTGAATATTTTATATTCAAGCAACAACAAAAAGAATAAAAACTGTTTCCATTTTTTTTCTTGTTATATTTTATTTCATTTTCCGAACTAAAAAAGAAACTATAGATTCTGGACAATGCATTTTTCTGTTATGATTGTAGTGTTTTTTTCGATCCGTATCTATCTTCTTTCAGCAAAAAAGAAAACTTTAGTTATTTAATTTCAATTAAATGAACCCTCTTTTCCGAATCTCATTAAATTTTTATCTACCCACGAAAAAGTTCAACACTCCAAGTTTGATGATTCTTTGATGATCCTATCTTGATCATGCTCAATTATCTTGTTCGACAAAAGCTCCATTTGTATACAATAATCATATTGTAGCGGGTATAGTTTAGTGGTAAAAGTGTGATTCGTTCTATTAGTCCTTTAATAGTTAAAGGGTCTTTCGGTTTTATTCATATTCCGATCAAAAACTTTATTTCTTAAAAGGATTTAATCCTTTACCTCTCAATGATAAAGTCGAGAAAAAAATACACATTCTCGTGATTTGTATCCATGAGTCACTTATAAATTGAAAAGTTGGATTATGAAATTGCGAAACATAATTTTTGAATTGGATCAAGACTTCCAATTGAATAAGTATGAGTAAAGGATCCATGGCTGAAGATAAAAAGTCAATTTCCAATCGTAACTAAATCTTCCATTTTTTTTTGGATGTCTAAAGAAAGAAATTGAAGCAAAATAGCTATTCAACGATGTCTTTGGTTTACTAGAGACATCGCCATATTGTTTTAGCTCGGTGGAAACAAAATCCTTTTCCTTAGGATCCTCTCAAATAGAAATAGAGAACGAAGTAACTAGAAAGATTGTTAGAATCACCTTCTTCTAGAAGGATCATCT